TTTCTTCATTCATTCCCATCCAATCAAAAAATATTTTTTTTTGATTGGGTGAATTGATTTCTTGATCCTGAGGAATCGTAAGATAAAAAAGATCTTTTTTATCAATTTTATCAATTATTTGATAATTATTAGTCCCGGTTTTAGTATTTTTATTCTTGTTGGTATCGATCTTGATCCAGGCCTCAATATCGATTTTCTTTTTAAGACAAAAATGGAGAATTTTCCAATCAAAATATTTTCGATCCGGATTTTTTTCCATATACATAATATCACTTTTTCCTAAATAATTTTTGATAGGGATATCCCCTAGTATATCAAAAAATTTGCCCTTATGTTTATGTGTGTTGTAATTATAAAAACTCTCTCGATTCTTATTTACTTGGAATGGTGATCCATAAATATATGGGTCCCTCTTATTTTCATAATTAATAGATCTATAAGATAAAAGATTATATCTATAGTATTTTTGAAAATTCTCATTTTGATTTGGTAATGAATATACTTCGTAATCGTTTTGTTTTTTGTAATGAATTAATAGGTCTTTTTCATATGAATTCTCTTTGTTTAAATCTTGATTTTGAATTGTACGACATTTATTGATTCTATTTTTCCATTTTGCTGCTATTAATCTAGACCATCTAATCTGAGATAAATGGTATTGATAATGACCTCTTAACCAGTTTTTCCATTGATTTATTCCAGAATTCCGAAGTTTCTTATGTCTTAATTCATAATGAATTATTCCTTGTTTTCCAAAATAATCTGAAGTCTTAAGAAAAAAAGACGTTCCGTGATATTGAAGAATAGATCTTAACTTATACAAGTTAAGAACTTGTGTTTGTGATATTTTGTAAAATACATATGCTTGTGACAAGGAGGATAAGTCAAAAAAATTCTGTGAATTCTTATTACTAATATTATAAAGTGACTTTTTTATAGTCGAAATAAAATGAATTTTATTTTGATTTGTTTTATTAATTCTTTTTTTATTTTTTTTATTATTGTAAATGGATTTATCAATCATTTTTTTTGTTGATTCAACAAAAAGTTGTATATTAATTCTGGGAATATTAATAATAGATAGAAGGATATCTGCGTATATCCTTTCAGTGAAAAATTTTATAAAATAATGTAATTTACGGATTAATCGAGTATTTCTTCTTTTTAATATTTGCCAATTTGGTGATTCCAATCTTTTAGCATTATAACTTGTTTTATTAGGACTATCATTTATTTCTGGAGTCACTTTTTTTTTATTTTTTGTAATTCTTTTTATTTGATTTCTGATTGTGCTTGTTCTATCAGTCAGATCTTTCATTTTTTTTTCTGTCAGTAAAAAATTTGTCCAATATGTAGATTGAATTCGACTAAAGGATTTATGAATTATATGATTGCGGGTTATAGAATCTTTTTCTTTTTTTTTTTTAGTTTCGCTTGATTTATATATTTCTCTCAATCTAAATAATAGAATTGGATTTACTTTTGAGAGTTCTTTTTTTTTTTTTTTTAAAAACGGAATGCCCTTGATAATCCATTTTTTTGTTTTTTTTGAGATATTTAGAAATTTTGTTCTTTCTTTTAAAACTTTTAGAAATATAAAATACTTTTTTTTCAATTTTCCAATTTTTTTTTCGAGTTTCTTAAAAATGGGTTCAAAAAAGGAAGGCCGTTTTTGGGGAGAACCAAAAGGAAGTTCAGCTTCCATTCCCCAAACCGTTAAAAAAAAAAAATCATCTTTTTGTCCTTTCTTTTTGATTCGATCTATATGAGAGGACCGTGGCTTAGATCTGTGCCAGGGTTTCAGACAGAAAGGAAATAGCATCTTTATTTGAATACCGTCTATTAACCAATTTTTCGGAAATTCTGTTTCTGATAATTGAACACCATTATAGGTGCATTTAACATGCATTTCTTTATTCCATTCATTTAAATCCTCAGACCACTCAGGAAATTGTAATAATAGCATACGGCCAATATTTTTAGCTATTATCAATGACGGTAATATAATATATTTTCTAAGAATCGATTGAGTTATTAACATGGAACCTCTTATTACTTGAGCAAATGGAATGGTATCCCAGGCTTCTGCTACTTCTATCCGCGCTTTCTCTTTTCTTTTGTTCTCTTCTTTTTTGTTCTTTTCCTTTTTTTCCCTTTCTTTTATTTCTTCTTCTGTATAATCTGAAATTTTGAATTCTGCTCCCTTTCCTATACAATTTCTAAAAATGAGTTTTATCAGTTCGGAGATATCAAAAAAAAAAGGGTGTGATTTGTCTATTCTGTCCAAAAAAAGCGGGGAATGTGCATTTGCTTGAAAAAGTTCCCAAATAACTGTTTTACATCTTTGGGCTCGCATTGAACCTTTGATTATGTCTCGACGAAAATCAGATTGTTGCGAATATCGTATCAAAGCTACTTCGTCTCTTTTATTAGAATTATTAGTATCCTTATTATTAGGATCGGTATTTCCCCGGTTATCAGTAAAAATCACTACACGTTT